ATAACATTCATATATTCTATTATAACATTCATATTATTCATATTATAACTAATTATATATATATGGATTCCGGTCATGATTAATCGTTTGATATGTCAGTATGTATACGTACGTATTAGGTATATAGGAATATCTTTTCTGTCATTTTGAGAGACGGATTCCAACTACCAACGAAACGTAGTCAACTTCATTCGTTAGAACAGCTTCCATTGAGTCTCTGCACCTATCCTTATTTATTCTAGTTTTATAAACCTTTGTTTTCTCAAAATAAGGATTTGGCTCAGGATTGCCCATTTTTAATTCCAGGGTTTCTCTGAATTTGGAAGTTACCACTTAGCGGGTTTCCCCACTAAAGCTCAATCCAATCAAGTCCGTAGCGTCTACCAATTTCGCCATATCCCCTTTGATACCAAAATCCAGTTGGAATTTTCTTTCATTTATTTTGTTTGTTTGGACCCGTTGAATTCGTTAGATAATGATTTCTATATTGAAAAAGAAAAAGTGTATGCTGCTATTTTATTTTTTTGGCTATTCTCCACCAGTTCATCTATATTGAATGAACCCTGTTTCAATCAGAAATGATTCTATCATTGATGTATCCGCAATTCAATATGGATAGATATATCCAACATATATACGTTTCTCCCTCTCTTTCATTTTTACAGTGCGACTTGGATGGAATAGTGGAACGGTCGATATTCATTCTTCTTTTTTTTTCGTCCTATCTCCTCCTTTTCCGAATCAAACCAGAAGAATGTGTCATTTTCATTTAGATTGTATCTTTATCCTTATCTTTTTCTTATCCTTTATCCTTATCTTTTTCTTATCTTAGTTATCTTAGGACCGATCCGCTATAGCTATAATTAACTTAGATATGATTTCCTAAAATTTTCTATAACTTAACTGCAATTTTCTATAACTTAACTGCAACTGCAAATTCAAAAAAAAAAAGAATGAAAAAAAGAATTATAAGAAGTAATTCGATTTTTTCTAATCATAATTTCCAATTTGATCAATTTGGTATTAATTATAATTAAAAAAATGAAAGAAAAATGAAATTCAAATTTTTTTATCCATTTTGATTAATCTATTAATCTATTTTAATCTATTTAATCTATCTATTTAATCTATATTATTTAATCTATCTATTTAATCTATATAAAATCTATATAAATATATTATACATTATTATATTATACATTCTAGTTATAAATTATACATTCTAGTTATAAATTAGAAATTCTAGTTAAGTAGTTCTAACTATTCTATATAATATAGTTCATATTAAATGAAATTTCATGAAATTTCATTTTCATTTTTCATATAGTTAAGTTAATATTAAATGAATAGCTAAGATCAGCTAATAGCTAAAATCCGGTAGTTTCCTCAATTACTATATACTATTTCTATTTCTCTTATGTTATGTGATTATGTGAGCCCGCTTAGCTCAGAGGTTAGAGCATCGCATTTGTAATGCGATGGTCATCGGTTCGACTCCGATAGCCGGCTTTTTCTCTATCGATTTTTCTATGATTGATAATTTCTCCTCTCCTTTTCTCCAAATGTTAAATCACTGATCTATCTATTATGTCGTGGTAACTTGCAACTATAAATAAAAAAATAAAAAATGTATTGGAGCAATTCGATCTCTCTCTACAGAACAAATCATAAAACGGAGCCGCAACTTCCTATATATACAATATTATATAACTTCCTATATCTTCCTATATATCTTCCTATATATATATATATAAATATACAATATATATATAAAATAAATCCAATATATATATAAAATAAATCCATATACAAAAAATTAAAAAATAAATCCATATACAAAAAATCCGGATATTGATACAATTTATTCTACTTTATACTTTATTTTATTTCAGTAGATTTAGCTTTGCTTTGTTTATCTCTTAGTTCAGTTTTCATTTTTTTTTTATTCTGAAAAATGGAATTTCAATAAAATAAAACAAAAAAGGAGTCTTTATGTCTCGTTACCGAGGACCTCGTTTCAAAAAAATACGCCGTCTGGGGGTTTTACCAGGACTAACTAGTAAAAGACCTAGATCCGGAAGTGATCTTAAAAACCAATTGCATTCTGGGAAAAGATCGCAATATCGTATTCGTCTAGAAGAAAAACAGAAATTGCGTTTTCATTATGGTCTGACAGAGCGACAATTACTTAGATATGTGCATATCGCTGGAAAAGCCAAAGGGTCAACAGGTCAGGTTTTACTACAATTACTTGAGATGCGTTTGGATAACATCCTTTTCCGATTGGGTATGGCTTCGACCATTCCTGGAGCCAGGCAATTAGTTAACCATAGACATATTTTAGTTAATGGTCGTATAGTGGATATACCAAGTTATCGTTGTAAACCAAGAGATATTATTACTACGAAGGATAAACAAAGATCGAAAGCTCTGATTCAAAATTATATTGCTTTATGCCCCCACGAGGAATTGCCAAAACATTTGACTTTTGACTCATTCCAATATAAAGGAGTAGTAAATCAAATAATAGATAGTAAATGGATTGGTTTGAAAATAAATGAGTTGTTAGTCGTAGAATATTATTCCCGTCAGACTTGAACCTAACAAAAATAACAAAGAAAGTTTCAGAAAATTTTGTCTCTTTTCGACGAACTAAACTAAAATAAATAAATCTAAGGGTCTTGATCCGTATTTTTTTCATTTCATTCACATATCACAAATGGACCAACAGTAAGATTTTTTGACTCTTTCCGATATTTGTATTTTACCTACCACTGTAATTAGGAATAGATAATTTCTATCAAATAAAGGTTCTCCTGTTGGGATGATGGTTAAAATTGTTATTTGATATATTGTGTTCAGTAACGTTGGTGAATTAAGAGAAACGGAAAGAGAGGGATTCGAACCCTCGGTAAACAAAAGCCTACATAGCAGTTCCAATGCTACGCCTTGAACCACTCGGCCATCTCTCCTACATAACATAATCTTATTATTGACCAGAAACCGAATGAATAGCGAGTCATTTATATTATTGCAGTACAGGTACGACTGGTGAATGGTTCTATAGGAATAATTCCTTTCAAATCCAATTTTCCATTTGTCAACAAAAACTTCTCTCATCAGCTACCCCATAGATCTAGTACAAATTTTGGAATCGTCCCATGGATTTTTCTATTTCAATTGTATGGCATGACGTATCTATGTTATGCAAACAAAAAAGAAAACGGATGCTTACCTTACTCTACTCTATTTTTTTTTTTTATGGTTTATGGAATGATTATTTCATTTTTTTCCTCTTTTCTTTGGATCATAACCAAATCAAAACTTCTCGAGTTATTAGAATTCGCAGTAAAATAAAGTCCTTGGTTATTCAACTTAGATGAAATAGTAATAGTTACGTTCATTGGTATACTACGAAATTGGAATGAAATCTAATCTAATTCCAATATTTCTTATCTCTACTTGTCCAATCCAAACAAAAAGGTACAATTTGAACAAAAGGTCCACATCTTTTTTTAGAATTAGTCTGTTTTTATGTTATTTCGTACTGTACAATTCCTTTAGTTTGTGGGATCATTTTCCCCGAGGGGTAATGAAGAGAATTATAGAATGGATTGTTAATTATGCCTAGATCTCGGATAAATGCAAATTTTATTGATAAGACCTCTTCAATTGTAGCCAATATCTTATTACGAATAATTCCGACAACTTCCGGAGAAAAAAGGGCATTTAGCTATTACAGAGATGGTGCGATTTGATTCTTTTTTTTGTAGTCTAGTCGTCCTCAGTATTACGAGAAAGAAAAGAGACGTGGTTCGGGATAGAAAGAACCAAATTATTGAAATAAACCCACGCTTGGTGAAGGTGAAGTTTGTAGATAGAACAATTCCTTCTGTCGTGTATCCTCGATTGATGCAGCCTCAGATGCTTCAATTGTCAATTTTAGTATTGAGCGAAAGGTTACACCTATAGGTTCCGTATTGCGAGTCAATCCTACTCCACTAGTACCAATAGGCGGCATAGGGGAAGAAGCACTACACCTAGGAATCAACAACACGAAAACTTTGTTATAAATTAACCTTTTCCTTATCGGTATCAGGGCTAACAAGAATGGTTGGGACAATAAACATCCATCTCGTTCGTACTTTGGGTACCCGTATAACCATCAAAGATCGTTGAAGTGACTAATTCCTGGAAATAGGGGGCGTTGAAGACAAAGAAATTGTTGGAGTTACCATTTCCATCTAGCACTAATACGATTGATTGGTGTTAAGAAAAAACCTCTTGCGGGAAGGCTGGCTAGAGATTTCTTGTAAAAATACCAGCTCCTGTCAGTTCATAATGAGAAGAGTGAAATTTGAATTCCATGGATTATTTCCCTTAGTACTATGCACAGAAGGGAGGAGCCGTATGAAATGAAAATCTCACGTACGGTTCTGGAACGGAGATTCTTTGAATAGAATGAACGACCGTAACGGATGTTGGCTCAATCCGAAGGAAATTATGCGGAAGCTTTACAGAATTATTATGAAGCTACGCGATCAGAAATTGATCCCTATGATCGAAGTTATATACTCTATAACATAGGCCTTATACACACAAGCAACGGAGAGCATACAAAGGCTTTGGAATATTATTTCCGCGCACTAGAACGAAACCCATTCTTACCACAAGCTTTTAATAATATGGCTGTGATCTGTCATTACGTGCGACTATCTCCACTATAGAAAGAAGGAAAAAAAGATCCAATTGACTAGTAAATACTACAAAAAATAGGCTTTCTACATATGCATCGTCTAAAGCAACGGTTTTTATCAGCTGTAGCAAGTAAAGAGACTTCACGAGAACCAAAATAGGAAGAAATGGATACAGCCTATATACTATACTCTATGGATAAAGGATTGAAAAGATAGAGAAAGCACCGTAAAGATCAATTAGCAAGCTATTGGGTCGATAGAGTTAAGAACTGCTTACTTATGCCGTGATACGGGATAAAAGTT